CGTGGGCCACAGGTCGCACATAAGCCGCCGGGTCGCACGACAGAAGAACACCCAACATACAGATGCACACTCCAAAATGTGAAATATTCATCTTCATTGGAGCTTTTTGGTGGTAGTCGTGACCAACAGCCATCAGCTGTCGGCTCGTTGGTAAGGCGAGAGCTTCAAGCCCGATTTCAGGTTCAGGTGGCACACCCCCCACACAAGCATCACCCGACGAAGGGGGGCCGGGGAAAGCTACAGGCCCAAAACCTTCGACCCTTCTTTCTAAATGGGGGTGCCCGGAGCACCCCATCTTGTCATTTCGTTGTTGCTCATTCCCGTTAGGGTTAGGCCGAAGTCTTTGGTGTTTCCTTCTCCGCGCCCGCTCACGCTTTGCTGACCTATCGCGTGGTAAAGAGAAGAGAGTACGAAAGAATAGTAAACAGAGCACACCGCAGAAAGATTCTAAATATGAGAAGTCCCCCTTGGATTCGAGAAGAAGGAAATGAAGAACGGGAACGAAACGAAATGAGGCGTTTCCAGCTCTAGTTTCGGATGAGCTTCTCCCAATTATGTCTGGTAATAGAATAGGGCGGCTTGCTCTGACCAAGACTCCACTTTTTGCTCCGTCCATGGAGCGTATGAATTTCCTGGAATGTAGATAGACCAAAAGAGGGAATGAAGGGATAAGAATAGGAATTATAGTCCCATTGGAAAAAGGGGCACCTGTGGGAACATCTCTACTGACGAACCATTTCAATAGTAAGGGTGCTGCCGTGCCACGAGGCACGACCATAGAAGTAATGAAAAATAAAAAGTTATGTAGTTGGACCATCTGCTCTATCCGTTCGAGTTTCGCTTCTCTAGAGAAGATGAGACGCTCAAAATGAAAGTGTTCGCAACGCATACCGAAAGGATACCAATGAAGCCGACCATTAATGACTAGTTCGAACACCAGGAGCGGTCTGATCCCAGATTTGATCAAACAGACTGCTCTTAGAAAGATGAAAGAAAAGCAAACTCTCCAAATTGTTGACCAAGCAACACTAGCGGAACAATCTCTTATTCTTACCAGCCGGATGGTGCGCAATGAAGACCAATCCGCGAGCTAAACTATAACATCCAATAGCAGACAAGCCTGCCCGTCTTGTCCCGAATCCTTATTTTCTTTCTCCTACAAGCCACTCATGCAGTCTAGCTCTACTTATTCTGTCTTTCTACGATATATCTTGTTCTTGGTTGGAGCAGCTGAGGAAGGATATTGACATTGCGAAGAAGTCGCTCTATGCTCTGGGGAAGGCGAATATGATGACAAGATGGCCATACTATATATATGGTATTCGTGGGAATCAGATTCATTTTTAGCGGAGATCCTTTCGTTTCGGGTGAAATCAGAGCTTGAGCGTCTGGACTCTGGGCGTTCGAGCTACAGTTTTTTAATAAGGGCCTTAAAATAAAAGGATATTTTACTTATCTTTTTAGCCCGACGAAGAAGTTATATAGATAGTGGGAAAGCACTCACCCATACTACTACTACCATACGTCATTTTCCCATTGGCTACATTCCGATCACTAAGGAGACCAGGGGAGTGAAGGCTTGTCTTTTCAGAACCTTATTACTTTTTAGCTAGCCTTGCCTGAAAGCGCAAGAGACCAAGGAAAGAAAGGAATATTAAATGTAGTGCTAGCTGCCCCTGAAGCGCCCATGCTTACTACTAAAATATAACAAGAACAACACGACTTGGAATCCCCATTTCAGGAAAAGGTTGTACTAGCACCTCCTATTAAGTTAAGTAAGGCAAGAGCCCATTGCCAGCTCTCCTCCGGGCGGGCCTCCCCCAAAAGACTCATTTTCTAAGCCTTCGTTCTGAGTTTTATTCTTAAATAAAAAAAATGCGGTAAGTTCGTCTCATTAGGGAATCGTTGTCTATCATTTAGATATTAGTGCATCCCCGAGCCTGAGAGTGATTCCTGAGGACCTTCGGAACAGAGTCAATCAAATGAATAGCTGTCATAATAGAATCACGGTTGACTAAAGGAACAAGATGATCTTTCCCATGCTCTTCCAGACCTATCCATAACGAGGGGTCCCTGAGTGGCATCTTCATTCGATAGGTTTCTTTTATTTAATAAGGGCACATTATGAGAGTAAGATAGCCTGACTGTTCTTATGAGCGGACTCACTTTATTTTATAGGCTTCCATGTATCAATCAGTCCCTCCCGTCTCGTAGCCCGGTGGTAGAGCGGTTGACAGTTCACGTCGTGATCCGTTGATGAGCGTTGGTTCAAATCAAATCCGAGATTTCTAACTAGACATATATATATATAAGTAAGTTATTCGCTTTCTGAATGAATGTCAGATTGGAACTCAAAGGAGAATGTGGTCATAGGATTTGGTCTCAAATAGATAGTGGCTATCAAAGGTATGTAATGGGGCTAGGAGCAATAGGAATAAGACTTGTTGCGAATAATACTAGTTAATTTGAATGCCCAAGTTGGCATCTTCCGCCGGGATCTCTCCTAATGGCTGTATTAGATTTCGAGTCCCTATTTCAGTAAGAATTTCAGGGCATTCAAATTACAGCGATGAAGGGAAGATTAGTTATGAATCACTTACACCATATTGGCTTTAAATGCAAATTCTGTCGATGAAATGCTCGAATCTTAGTCTCAAACCTGACGATAAGACTTTACAATTATTTGCCTTTATGTTATGTATCCCGGTGCTGTAATGGGCTCCCTCTGAGGATGATTCTAAGAAACCACAACTGCTGTTACTTAACTAGTAGGCTAGAAGCCCTTTCTTTGCTGCCTGTCTGTGCGAATCTAATAGCCAAACAACCAGGTTCATGCAACGCGAAATAAATATATATAAACCCTTCCCGCTCTAACAATGTGTGAGCAGCCATGGCTCTCTCTTTGACGGTTACTTCTTGAGAGAACTAAAAAAAGGCGTAAAGCCAGCCCTCCATTAGCATAGGAGAACCTGATTCCAGCCATACTATTAGAAAGTCACTTCTATCTTTAGACTTGTTAGGAGTAGACAGGCTTTAGGCATAGGCAACCTAGCTTACTCGTTTTGATAGTTTCCGCTATGACTATGTTATGTATGTAATTACGGTCTTTGTTGGATATTGTTTAACCTATAGACTTTCTATTATCTATCTTTTTAAACCCATTCATAGGACCACCGCCTACCGCATTCCTGCCCCGGCCTTTTCTTTCGCCCGACACAATTGATTCGTCATGGGGAACCCTAGCTTGAGGCTTGCTTGTCTCAATCAATTTTATTGCTTTAACTAGTCATGCTATGGAGAATTCATTCCCATTGAGAGCCAACTGCTTCATGCCCCAGATCGCGGGGATTCTTATTGTGTGTGGTCATATTTCCTATTCATTGAGTAAAGGGCCGCGTTAGACCCGCAAGGCTTTCATCGGAGCACATCGCTTTCGCTCCTCAGTTTCTCAGTGGAAGAGGACCTTTCTCGATCAACTATCTTACTTGAATGAAGAAAGAAGTCAACTTTCTATACAAAATTATCTGAATAGCCGAATAAAGGAATTTTGGGCTTGATAGCCACTCCCCTGAAAAACTGCAAAGAAGACGATTCGCTACTTCCGAATCGCTGCATCCAGCTCCTCCAGTCTCCTCGATTGGCCCCCTTCGCCGTTGTGATCCCCTTAGTTCACTATTTTCTTGTATATAGAGTAGAGTGCCTGTCTGTGATTCGGGTTTGGATATTCTCCCGTCTTCCCTGCCGAGCAATCCCTCTCTCTTTACCTGCTACTGTGCTAATCCCTTCTAACAGCAAATAGGCCAGGCCAGACCAAGCGCTCGAAAGCAAGTAAAGAATTAGCTCAGGTGAACAGAAAGAAGAAAGAATCAAAAGAAGAAGAGGAGATAGTATCCCCCATTGAAGAAGCTGGTAGTTTTTCGGGTGGATTGCTTTTCATAGCTATCTTTCATACCCTTGCGATTCTACTTTTCGGAAAGAATGCGTTGGTATAGAATCTAGCAGCAATCCTTCTTGCTAGGCTAGTCTTAACTGAAGAAGTCATTTCTAGACTCAGCAGTTCAGCCCGCAACTCACTAACTACAGCTTCTATCTCCTCTAGGTAGGTCCCATTAGACTGATCCTTAGTCCTTCTCCCCCGCAACCAGGCAGGCCTTAATTTAGGCTTTCCTTATGAGATGGGATGCTCAATAATCGACTGCTTGCTTCTCTCGAGATGCGAAGAATAGCTAAAATAAATACTCTCTTTGGTCCTTTCGAAGCAGATATTCGTACGTCCATTGGGTTACTTGAGGGTAGCACTGGTTTCGGCTTGACAGCTTTCCTTCCTCCTATAGCAAAGTCTGACTCTTGGATCGGATCAACGGTTTTTTCGTAAGTAAAAGGGTCTTTCATATTCAAATTACAGATATTAATAAATCTATCCAATTAAAATTGTTGTACCAAGCTTCCCTTAGCTACTTTGAAACAAAACATTTCACACTTAATTAAAAGGGCTTAACGATGCCATAGTCTGTACACGCCTGACTTATCCCTTATTCAGGATTGGTTATTTTCTCATACCGAAACGAACTTAGTTTCTCTAATTCCAACCGGAGCGATGTTGGGAACTTGCACTCCTGATAACAAACAAAAGCTGGATTCTATCTCTTCCTTCTGTGAAGCGTATGATCCTTCGGCACCTCTGGAGGTTTCCAAACCAAAGTAGCGGACTTAGCAGTCCCTACCCGAGTCAAGCTTCATCCTTGGAAGAAGACCTTCCAACACGATGACCTCAGCTTCATGGTTGTAGCTGGTAGACCCGTCTACCCCGGACGAAGTTCTCAATCTTCCCGGAAGGGAAAAGGCATAGCGAGCATGCTACGAATCCCTCAATCAAGCTTGAAAGCGAGTTTCAGTGATCTGAGGGTGAATAGATAGAATACCGGAATAGGAATTCATTCCACTAGTGAGGTAAGCCGTGCTTTTCGGTAAGGGCTAATTCGAAGATCTTAGTGAATAGG